AAAAGAGGATGAATCGAAATATCGCTGCTACGCCAAAACTCGGCGCAAAGAACCAACCAGATTGCCCCAGTGGATAAATAAGGAATACGGAAACAAAAACAGCGATTGGAGCAGAGAATGAAATTGCATTATAAGGCCGCAATTGAACAGACCGAGCAAGTTCAAATTGACGTAACATGAAACCTATTAGTGCAAAAGCCCCATGGAGAGCGACAAAAGTCCACAGACCGCCTAATTGACACCAACGAGTAAAATCCCCTTGCGCTTCCGGGCCCCATAGTAGCAACAAAGAGTGTGCTAAACTATTGGCAGGGGTGGAAACTGCCGCGGTTAAGAAATTACAACCTTCCAAATAGGAACTAGCCAATCCATGGGTATACCAAGAAGTTACAAAAGTTGTCCCTGTAAACCAACCCCCTAAAGCGAAATAAGCACAAGGAAAGAGCAATAGGCCGGACCATCCTACAAAAACGAAACGGTCCCTTCGTAACCAGTCGTCCATAATATCAAATAGATCATTTTCTTCTTTAGTAACTCTACCAAGGGCTATAGTCATAGTGATCCTCCTATTCAATTACTTCAACCATTTCCGAGCACCTCATATCACTTCCAAGGCATACGATAGTTTGATTATCTGTGGACGATTTCTTTCTCGTTCAATGCCCTTTTTCAAAGGTCTCGAAGATAGAAATTTTTTATTTTTATCTATGGGGTCACAACCGAGGTCGTGGTAAATCCATGAATTTGATTCGATTAGTTTTTCTTATACTATAGAAATAAACATTTGAATTCAGCATTATTCCATGACTCCTATTTCAAAGCCTATCTTTTAAGGAAAAATGAAAATAAAAGTAACCCCTCTTTTCCCACTCGCTCTCTATTGCATGGGTGGAAGAACAAAAATTGGATTCTGAAAAAAAAAAGAAAGATATTGAAAAAAAAAAATTGACTTTCGAAATCAATTTTTATGTGTAGCGGAAAGGAGTTGCGATTTCTTCTTATTCCTATAGAACATCTAGTAACAAGAATATGAAATCGTAAATAGCGAAAAATTCTTGCCTTGCGCGGTCTAAGTCTAAGGAAATACAAAAAATCCGCTTATACAATTTCATCTACATCGAATTTATATATCAGAATAGTGGATAGAGGCATCATTCAAGGAGTCAGGTCTACTTACTTTATCTTTCTTTCCAATTTTATGGTGGGTTTGATAAGAACCCTTTTTGTTTTGTTTATAAATAATCGAAAAAAGAGTTTTTTATTTTTTATATAACCTGCTTGTTTTATTATAACAAGTCCTATATGAAAATGCCCGCTGAAGAGAAAATCTATCTGATTGTTTCTCAGCCAATATCGAATTTTAGAAAGAAAAAACAAGAATTTTCTTCTTTTTTTTATTAACATTAAGAAAAAAGAATATAATTAAAATGGAATTGGCAATATAATTTTTATGGACTTTTGAAAGAAAAAGGAAGGATTTTTTGCAATCGTTATTTCTTGCCTCTGTCATATCACGGAAACCTTTCGATTTGGAACGGGGAGAGATGGCTGAGTGGACTAAAGCGGCGGATTGCTAATCCGTTGTACAATTTTTTTGTACCGAGGGTTCGAATCCCTCTCTTTCCGCCCCCTCGGATCATTTGGGACTTTCGAATTGGAAGGAATTCTGACCCCCGGATTTTCTCATAGATAAATGTACGAAACAAATCCAATTTGTAAGAAAAAATTCCAAAAAAATTTGGATTTTTACTCCTCACGCCCAGGATTACGTCCTGGGTCATTAGATAAGAATCCAAAGATAAAGAGGGAAACAAAGAATATCACTACTGTATAAACAAAAAGTTTGAGAGTAAGCATTACATAATCTCCAAGATTTTTTTTTAAGGAATAGATTACCCGTTTTTCCTTACCACACAGATCCACTAGGATGGGTTTTGTTTATTTTTACACCTAAAAATGCAAAAATCAATTCTTGAAAAAAATTGCAAGAATTGATTTATAATAAGCACTCTTATCAATATCAAAAATTAGGTTAGGTATTGTGTGGGTACCTAAAGGTACCTGCTCAACGTAGGTGCAGGGGGTGGGGTAGAAAGGCGGATCCCAATTTATTGCTGCAGCTATACATTCAATGTAGAAGAATTAGAATTTTAGAATCGAAGGTTCATAATATAAGACTTCTCGGCTTTTATTCATTTTTAGAATTTTTTTGGAATGAATACATCATTCAATTTGGCAGACAGAACAGAGTAGTAAAGATTTCATCGAAAACTTACAGCAGCTTGCCAAACAAAGGCTAATAGAAAAAAGAGTATAGGTATGACAGGCATAAAATCCACGATTGGGTTGAAAATGGCATAAGCTTCGGGCAATTTGGCGAAGAAAAAACTAGTCGGATAAAGAACAGAATTAAAACAGATACAGGTTAAACTAAGTATATTAGGCATAACAAGCATTTCGTTCTTGTAGAGTAGATAATTGGATTTTGATTGAGTTATTTTTCTAAGGGAAAAAAGAAAAGGCGGGTTCAAAATCCTTTTTTCTTCGGACTTTCCCAAACGCAAAATACCTCCTTGTATTCGCACTCTCAAATGAGAATGGAAGAAATTCGACTTTCATATAATATCTTAATAGAATTCCATGTAATGATCAATGCATTTTTTGGATTCTATATTATCCGCATGTCTAGAATCCTAGCAAGAGAGTATCCCTCATTTTTTATGTAATTGAAGTGGGATTGACGAATAACAAATAAACATAATAGTGTTTATTAGTGTCGCATAAAACCAGAAATGGGGCGTGGCCAAGTGGTAAGGCAGCGGGTTTTGGTCCCGTTACTCGGAGGTTCGAATCCTTCCGTCCCAGATTTTTTCTGATGAAACGAAAGATGAAATCATATTGTACCCCACACGAGACAAAAGAAAGTTTATTAAAGAGAATAATTATCTCTTATGAACTCTTAGATTAGATGCATTTCTAAGCATTCTTTTTCTTTCTCAGAAAACATAATCAAGTGTCAAGTCCAGTCAAATTGAATATCTTTATTTTCATGAAAAATTGGGTCTATCAGTCACATTCAGGATATGCCCCTACTACTACTCATTACTCATATGTGTTTTGAAATTCGAACTTCTTAGATAAACTTTATGCTCCATATCCATGAAGGGGGAATTCTTACATGATACATTTGACATCTAATGTGAAAGAAAAGAAGGACCCCCTATTTATTTTTCCCGAACTAAAGAACTAAAGTAAGTAAATAAAAAGAAAATAAAGGGGGTATCCTAATTCTATATTTCATGGCCAGATTAAAGAATAGGAAGTTTTTAGTTTCAGCACAGGTCTTAAAACTTTTGACCAAGATCGGCTTGCGAAAAAAGAAAAAGGGTTTCTATTCTATGGATAGGAACTCCATTTTTGTATTTTAGATATTATCTGATTTGCAAATATCCATTTCTAAATCAATGGAATGTGAGGATTAGAGAGAAATTCATATATTCTGTCTACTCGGCTTTCGAATTAATTGAAAAAATTTTAAACTTGACGTAAAACACTGTATAAAAAATGAGACCTATCCCTTTATGATAGAGATAGATTTTTGTTGTATTATATTATTAGTAAAAAGGGCCCCTCTTTGGTTAAGCGAAAACCATCTCGATCTGCGATTCTTTAAATATCCAGAATGATCCATTCTGGTAAGGATAAGGTAAGAACTGTTCGTTGGATAGAATGGATTCAAAAAATCATACTTCTCCTGATTTTTGATTTGGAGTTGCTTCTTTTAGGTAAAAGAAAGAATGCTATAAGTAAAAGCAAAGGCCTTAATTTGCCTTTACACGAAATGTGTTTTTTTTTTTACTTCATTTTTTTCCCTCTTTTGGTATTCGAGTCGAAGAAGTACGAGAATTCTATAACTACCAAAAAACTTTCAATCTTTTCATTGGAATAGTTTATTTAGTTAATAGTTTTTGTTATGGAAAAATATATTGCTAATCTAATTCTAATATAGTAATTAAATTAATTAAACTTTTTTTGAGGTTGATAGTTTATTTGTTGGAGAAGAGTCGATCCTTCGCTTCTCATTTCAGGATTGACCATCTCGAGTCCTCTGTTGAGGATGGAAATTCAATAAAAAATAAGTCTTAAGCAAACTTGTTTATTCGTCTTTTTCGAACTATGTTTCCTTTCCTTCATATGATAGAATATGGGTTTAAATAAATTGGATCTTTGCGGAGTCTTCCCCGATAAATACTTATTTCTTTTATCCATATTTCTCCATAGATAGCAAGTTTGAATTAGTATACAAAAAACTAAACTAAACCAATGACTATTCATGATCCCATCCATATTGGATCAATTCCCTATACCACTTTGCAATGAAATTAGAGGAATGTTTGTTATGGTAAAACTTCGTTTAAAACGATGTGGTAGAAAGCAACGTGCGACTTGAAGGACATGATCGATTGTGGATTTTGTTATCCATCATTTTCCATAGTAATGAAAATGCTCTTGGCTCGACATAGTCTGTTCTATTCGTCCCGAACCAAATTTGCGCTGGGTTGTTTGTAAGTAAATAGTACACGATGGAGCTCGAGAGGACAGAATTGATTTTTTATCAAGGGAAAGAATCTAGGGTTAGTGAAAACTAATAAATTAGGCCAACTTTGTCAGTCTATCCTTAATATAGAAATCGAAAGGTTAAAATAAGAAGAAAGTCCAATTTTGGAAGATTGGAAAAACTCTTTCAATTAAAAGTTTATCAGAATCAATCGCCCATATTCGATTTCTATAGAAGAGGGAAATGCTTTATCGAAGGAAATAAGAAAAAAAGGGTATGTTGCTACTCTTTTGAAAGAAAAAAGAATAGGAATTCCCGAAGTAATGTCTAAACCCAAGGATTTCACAAATCAAAGATAAAGAATTCCGGAACAAGTAAACGCGATTTTCAATTGTCTCAACAATAGAATTGGATCAGAATAAGGAATAAAAGTCAATTCGTTCGAGATGAGACAAAGAAAAGAGTTTAGAGACGACTCAAAAAATTTGGAAGGATTTTTCCTTTTAAGTCTGTCAGTCAAAATTAACCAACTTGAGTCATGAGTATAAATGAAATTTGTTTTTTCTGTAAGGAAATTAATGCAAGTCATAGTCTAATTTCTATCTACTTGTATTATAGACAGAAATTCGAATCTTTTTCTCGAGCCGTATGAGGAGAAAACCTCCTATACGTTTCTAGGGGGGGCATTGTTTAGCTACATCTATCCCAATAAGCTGTCTATCGAATCGTTGCAATTGATGTTCGATCTCGAAGAGAAGGAAGAGATCTTCGAAAAGTAGGTTTTTATGATCCGATAAAGAATCAAACTTGTTTAAATGTTCCAGCTATTCTCTATTTCCTTGAAAAGGGTGCTCAACCTACAAGAACTGTTTATGATATTTTAAGGAAGGCAGAATTCTTTAAAGAAAAAGAAGGAACTTTGAGTTAATTGAAGAACTAAATGAATAAAAAAGTAGGAGAGGATCACTAGTATCCCTCGTTGTCTAATTATTTAGACACAATTTGCCTCTTTCTTAGTCCTATTTTTGACTGGATTTATGTCGTGCCAATCCAACATAAGCCCTTATTTTATTTACTTTTTCTATCTAATTTGTTTTCTTACCATTGTATTTCCATTGACAAAGGTCTATTGAACAAATAGAATTTGTAGATAGATAGGTCTCTTTATCCTCACTCCATATTAGGTTTTTCTGTCTACACTTCGCTCAAATGATAAGGTTGTCCCTCTTGCATGTACTCTCATACAAGATTTATTTATATAAAGAAATAAAAATTGCTAAAAAAATGACAATTTTGCTATCGTGATTGGGGCCGCTCCTTTTTTAACCTTAGTGAAATTTAGCCGAACCTGTTCATTTTGGCATTTGAGTGTTTTTAATGGGCGATAAAATCTTTCTTTTAATGTTTTGCTAGTTCAATGTTTTGACAGGAGCGTGCGGTGTAATTCCATTGATTTTTGGGTTTCGATCGTATCTAAGATCCTATTTTATCTGGGTTGCTAACTCAATGGTAGAGTACTCGGCTTTTAAGTGCGACTATGATCTTTTACACATTTGGATGAAGCAACAAATTCGTCCAGACTCTTGGTAGAGTCTAGAAGACCACGACTGATCCTCAAGGGTAATGAATGGAAAAAATAGCATGTCGTAATAAAATCAATTTCTTATTTTTGATTTTTGGAATGGAATAAAAAATTCCTATTTTCTGGGTCTAGTGAATAAATGGATAGAGCCTGGCTCCAATTCTGGTAAAATAAAAAGCAACGAGCTTAACTTCTTAATTGAAATGATTCCCCGATCTAATTAGACGTTAAAAATAGATTAGTGCCTGATGCGGGGAAAGGTTGGGTTTTCCTATGAACGGACCCTTGATTTTTTCTTTTTTTTTTTTTTTTAGAAATCCTAATTATTCTTGATTATAGATTGAAAAGGGATGTTATGGATTGAATGTGTAAAAGAAGCAGTATATTGATAAAGAGACTGGATTCCAAAGTCAAAAGAGCGATTGGCCTGCAAAAATAAAAGATTTGTTCTCCTTTGTAATTAGAACAAACATAAACTAATTGGATAGAAAAGGAAAAGATCTGTGGATTAGATTCCTTTTCTTTCCAGGGTTTGTATTAAAAAATGCAACACCCTGTTTTGACCATATTGCACTATGTATCATCATTTGAGAAACCGAGAAATGCTTCTACTTTCTGATTCAAGTAGAAATACAAATGGAAAAATTGGAAGGGTATTCAGAAAAACAGAAATCTCGTCAACAATACTTCGTTTACCCACTTCTCTTTCAGGAGTATATTTATGCATTTGCCCATGATTATGGATTAAAAGGTTCCGAACCTGTGGAAATTGTTAGTTGTAATAACAAGAAATTTAGTTCACTACTTGTGAAACGTTTAATTATTCGAATGTATCAGCAGAATTTTTGGATTAACTCGGTTAATCATCCTAACCAAGATCGATTGTTGGATTACAACAATTTTTTTTATTCTGAGTTTTATTCTCAGATTCTATCTGAGGGGTTTGCGATCGTTGTAGAAATCCCATTCTCGCTACGAGAATTATCTTGTCCGAAAGAAAAAGAAACACCAAAGTTTCAGAATTTACGATCTATTCATTCAATATTTCCCTTTTTAGAAGACAAATTTTTGCATTTACATTATCTATCACATATAGAAATACCCTATCCTATCCATTTTGAAATCTTGGTTCAACTCCTTCAATACCGGATCAAAGATGTTCCATCTTTGCATTTATTGCGATTCTTTCTCAACTACTATTCGAATTGGAATAGTCTTATTACTTCAATGAAATCGATTTTTCTTTTGAAAAAAGAAAATAAAAGACTATTTCGATTCCTATATAACTCTTATGTATCAGAATATGAATTTTTCTTGTTGTTTCTTCGTAAACAATCTTCTTGCTTACCATTAACATCTT